GATTTGGTTCATCCGACACGTACACGTCATGGACATCCTGCTTTTCTATGTTCTATAGAATTGTATGTAACTATTGAAAGTGAAGATATTCTACATAATGTGAAGATTCCACCCAAAAGCTTTCTTTTAGTGCAAAATGATCAATATGTAGAATCAGAACAAGTGATTGCTGAGATTCGCGCAGGAACAGCCACTTTGAATTTTAAAGAGAAGGTTCGAAAACATATTTATTCTGACTCAGAGGGAGAAATGCACTGGAATACCGACGTGTATCATGCACCTGAATTTACATATGGAAATGTCCATCTCTTACCAAAAACAAGTCATTTATGGATATTACTAGGAGAGCCGCGCAAATCTGATCTAGTCTCCCTTTCAATCCACAAGGATCAAGATCAAATGAACGCTCGTTCTTTTTCTGTCAAGAAAAGATCTACCTTTAACCTCTCAGTAACTAATGATAAAGTGAGACACAATTTCTTTAGTTCGGGTTTTTATGGTAAAAAGGAAAAAAAACGCCCTGATTATTCAGAACTTAATCAAACTTTTCGTTCTAATCTCACATATCCGATCATTCTCCACGCGAATTATGATTTATTAGCAAAGAGACGAAGAAAAAGATTCATTATTCCACTCCAAGCAATTCAAGAATGCGAGAACGAACTAATGCCCTTTTCGGGTATCTCTATCGAAATACCCATAAATGGTATTTTTCGTAGAAATAGTATTCTTGCTTTTTTCGACGATCCTCGATACAGAAGAAATAGTTCGGGAATTACTAAATATGGCACTATAGAAGGGCACTCAATCGCCAAAAAAGAGGATTTGATTGAGTATCGAAGAGTCAAAGAATTTAGGCCAAAATACCAGATGAAGGTGGATCGATTCTTTTTCATTCCCGAGGAGGTGCATATATTACCTGGATCTTCTTACATAATGGTGCGGAACAATAGTATTATTGGAATAGATACACAAATAGCTTTAACTACAAGAAGCCGAGTAGGCGGATTGGTTCGAGTGGAGATTAAAAAAAAAAGAATTGAACTTAAAATCTTTTCTGGAGATATCCATTTTCCTGGAGAGACAGATAAGATATCTCGACATAGTGGTGTCTTGATACCACCAGGAAAGGGAAAAACAAATTCGAAGGAATCCAAAAAAAGGAAAAACTGGATCTATGTCCAACGGATCACACCTACCAAGAAAAAGTCTTTTGTTTTGGTTCGACCTGTAGTCACATATGAAATAACAGACGGTATAAATTTAGTAACACTTTTCCCCCCAGATATGTTGCAGGAAATGGATAATTTGCAACTTCAAATTGTCAATTATATCCTTTATGGAAACGGCAAAACCATTCGGGAAATTTATGACACAAGTATTCAATTAGTTAGGACTTGTTTAGTATTAAATTGTACCCAAGACAAAAAAAATTCTTATATCGAAGAGGCCCGTACTTCCTTTGTTGAAATAAGGATAAATGGTTTGATTCGAGATTTTATAAAAATCGACTTAGCGAAATCCCCTATTTTGTATACTGCGAAAAGGGCTGATCCGTCGGGTTCAGGATTGATCTCTGAGAGTGGATCAGATCGCACCAATATCAATCCGTTTTCTTCCATTTTTTTATACTATTCCAAGGCAAGTCTTAAAGAATCCCTTAATCAAAACCAAGGAACTATTCATACATTGTTGATGTTGAATAGAAATAAGGAAGACCTTTCTTTGATAATTTTGTCATCCTCCAATTGTTTTCGAATGGGTACATTCAACGATGTAAAATATCACAATGTGATAAAAGAATCAATTAAAAAGGATCTCCCAATTCCAATTAGTAATTTTTTTGGCCCCTTAGGAACAGCCCTTCAAATTGCGAATTTTGAGTTCTTTTCCCATTTAATAACTTTTACTCAGATCTTGGTAACTAACTATTTGCAACTTGACAATTTAAAACAGACCTTTCAAGTACTTAAATATTATTTAATGGATGAGACTGGGAAAATCTATAATTCCGATTCGTGCATTATTTTGAATCCATTCAATTTAAATTGGTATTTTCTTCATCACAATTATTGTGAAGAGACGTCTACAATAATGAGTATTGGGCAGTTTATTTGTGAAAATGTATGTATAGCCAAAAACGGACCACACCTCAAATCGGGTCAAGTTCTAATTGTTCAAGTTGACTCTGTAGTAATACGATCTGCTAAGCCTTATTTGGCCACCCCAGGAGCAACTGTTCATGGCCATTATGGGGAAATCCTTTACGAAGGAGATACATTAGTTACATTTATATATGAAAAATCACGATCCGGTGATATAACACAGGGCCTTCCAAAAGTGGAACAAGTGTTAGAAGTGCGTTCGATTGATTCAATATCGATGAATCTCGAAAAGAGGGTTGAAGGTTGGAACGAATGTATAACAAGAACTCTTGGAATTCCTTGGGGATTCTTGATTAGTGCTGAGCTAACTATAGTGCAAAGTCGTATCTATTTAG